TGAGCAAGATACGACTTATTTGAAATTAATTGAATGAACAATTCATTCATAAAAATGAATATTTCTATGAGATTCCAGGTATTCTATAGTTCCTTCCGCGCCAATTGCCAATTCTTGGTCATTGAGATTCATGAGAGATTGGGATTAATATTTAGGGATAGATATTACCTCTCTTTTTCTCCTCTTTCAAATAAATTGAAATGATTGAAGTTTTTCTATTTGGAATCGTCTTAGGTCTAATTCCTATTACTTTGGCTGGATTATTCGTAACTGCATATTTACAATACAGACGCGGTGATCAGTTGGACCTTTGATTGAGTAACATCTTTTTTTTTTGATTGACCTCCTCCTTAATCTGCAGGGGGTCAAATTCAGGTTGCAGTTCAAGTTAGTGAAGTTGTTTTATTGTGATTCGACATTACAAGAACAGAATCACGCTCTGTAGGATTTGAACCTACGACATCGGGTTTTGGAGACCCACGTTCTACCGAACTGAACTAAGAGCGCTTTCTTATGACAGCAGATACGACTGTCAAGAAAAGGATTCTTTTTGTACCCCCAATACATTTTGCATGCATTGCATATAGTATCATAAAATAAAAGATTATGTCCAATTTTCATCGATCTCAATTGACCCCTCGTTACTGGCCATAGGAAAAATAATAGGTAGGGATGACAGGATTTGAACCCGTGACATTTTGTACCCAAAACAAACGCGCTACCAAGCTGCGCTACATCCCTTTTAATTGTTGTACAGTGTCATTGTAGAGAATCCCTGTCTTGTTTTCCACATCGTTATTTCCTCTATCTATATACAATTTCTCTTGCCATTTCTTCTTTTTGGTCTCATATCTCATATAATAAAAGAATTATATACATATGAAACCTAACGTATAAAAGAATTAATATTTATCGGTAATGCTCAGGAAGAGGGGGTCATCTTTTTCTGTTTTAGGTACAAGTGGATCTCATCTACCGGATCATTGTACATATCCATTTTAGTTAGAGATTCCGCGTACAAATACAAGTGATCTTTAACTACATATGCATCTGATCATATATGTATTCCAATAAAGAAGGAGGATTTTCAATGCGAGATATAAAAACATATCTCTCCGTGGCACCTGTGCTAACTACTCTATGGTTTGGGTCTTTAGCAGGTCTATTGATAGAGATCAATCGTTTATTCCCAGATGCGTTGGTATTCCCCTTTTTTTCATTCTAGTTATTGATATGGGAATGGATGAATGAAGAAGATTAGAGATACAATAAATTCTCTGTGACCAACCCCCCCCCCTTTTTTTTTTTTCAGTTCTTTTAGGATAGGAAGGAAAGAGAAAGAATAAAAGTGGATTGAACCTCAGTCAAACTCGGGTTCAGGATAGAATTAATAGAGGTAGAACAGAAATAGAAATGGGGCTCTAGGGCAGGCTGTTCGAGATCATATAAGATAGTAAATGAAATGCTGGGATTAGGAATAATGAATAGTTAGAAATAATTGTATTACTTATGATTTTATTACTTTATTGATTGCATGATTGCAACGAAATCTTTCATAATTGTATTTCGAGTTAGCAACCTATTTTCTATTTATTTTTCGTTCCTTTCTTCTTCTTCGGTTCGGATCGAAAATAGAAGAATTGAGTGAATCCAAAGGAGGTTCATGGCCAAGGGTAAAGATGTCAGAGGAATAGTTATTTTGCAATGTACCAGTTGTGTCCGAAATGATTTTAATAAAGAATCGCGAGGCACTTCCAGATATATTACTCAAAAGAATCGACACAATACACCTAGTCGATTGGAATTGAGAAAATTCTGTCCTTATTGTTACAAGCATACGATTCATGGGGAGATAAAGAAATAGATCGAACGGAACACGTGTACCATCCTTCCAAGGAACAGGAAGAAATTATATATATATAAACAAATCAAGTCCTATTTCGGTCGGATCCGAAATGAATGAAGAAATGGGATTTTAGAGATAAGGAATAAACCATGGATAAATCCAAGCGACTCTTTCGTAAATCCAAGCGATCTTTTCGTAGGCGTTTGCCCCCAATTGGATCGGGGGATCGAATTGATTATAGAAACATGAGTTTAATTAGTCAATTTATTAGTGAACAGGGAAAAATATTATCTAGACGAGTGAATAGATTGACCTTGAAACAACAACGATTAATTACTATTGCTATAAAACAAGCTCGTATTTTATCTTCGTTACCTTTTCTTAATAATGAGAAACAATTTGAGAAAACCGAGTCGATCCCTAGAACTACTGGTCCTAGAACCAGAAATAAATAGGCCTACTCCTCAATTGAATCAAAACAACTCTAATTGGAATTAAAAATCAGATTGATTGATCTTTTGTTCGAAAAAGCCGAGAGATTTTATTGTTGCGTCGTAATAGAATAAAAAAAAGAATGGGAGAAGAAGAAATCTGTTTTTTTTTGAAACGTGTTCGTTCATTCCTACTACTTATCTTATCATATTAATTTCTACTCTACCTTCCCGGAGGTCATTCTCCGGGGAACTCCGTTTAAATCATTCCGGTGAATTCCTTCCAATCTCCTTATTTGATGATCTCATTGGAAATCATGTAAAGACAATTCCTATTTGATATAGCTATTTGTGCAGGTATTTTACGATTAAGAAGCAACTGCCTCTTGTACAGATCATGTATTAATCGACTATAACTATAGGATACCCTATTCTCACGAGTTACTGCATTTATCCGAGTGATCCACAAACGACGAAAATCTCTCTTTCGCCTGCCTCTATCCCGATGAGAGGACACCAAAGCTCTCATTTTCTGTTGAGTAGTAGTTCGAGTAAGTCTTGAATGGGCCCCTCGAAAGGTTGATGCAAATAAACGAATTTTTGTTCGACGTCTCCGAGCTATATATCCTCGTCTAACTCTGGTCATTGAATCAAATTAAACTTTGATGAATAACTAATCGATTTCTTTTCTTTCAGTCATTCTTTTCCCCTCTCCTGGTTTATTAATAACAAAACGGATTCTTCCGATGTATAAAATAAAAATTCCAATGGCTTTTGCTACTATGACCTTCCCAACCACGATTTTTTATTTCTTCCAGGCATTTATTTCACCTCAAAATAAGAAATTTTACCGATATTTGGTATAAAATAGGTATAAAATAAATAGGTAGTAAATGTAAATGGATAAATAAATAAATAGTGGCTTCCATCGTTTCTATGGTTACTTCTTAAACGGTGAGGCCCTCTCTATACACCGGAGCCCCTTCCCTCATTTAATCAATGTTATTGGTAACTTGTACAGTTCACACTCTTTGGCTCTACCCATGAATTGTCCAGTAATAGGTCTTTTCACAATGAGATCTATTCATACAGTGACGGCATTTAAGTATGAAGGTTGGCTAGGTAGCTGACCCTGTTAGTCCGTTCTTGCAAGAGTAGGAGCATAATCTTTCTGCTTCTTAAATACCATTTCCCCCGCTTAATGGATAACCATTTGCTACCAATGGAGAATTGCTTTTCATCTCAAATCGAGGTGATTGGATTTGCACCAATGGAAACCATAAATTCCATACACAATAGAGGTATATGATAGATCTTTATTTTTAGATAGTGAATGGAGTTCTTCCATTCTATCCCATTCATTGGTACTGGTCATTGAGACTGGAAAAATCGTCTCATTTGTTCTAGCTCATGATCTGAACGAGTCGCACATACACCCTAGTACATGTTCCTCGACGCTGAGGACATCCTCGAAGAGCTGGGGATTTCGTGACATTTCTGATTGGCTGTCTTGTGTTTCTAATAAGTTGTTTAATGGTTGGCATGCTGAATCGTATACAGAATGGGCTGGTTTAGATCGATCCTAACCGGATGATTATGAATTACTTCCATTTACTATTTTATTTTACCCGGGTAAGAAGATAAAAGATCAAATCACGGTTCATTCGAATTATGATTCGAAATGGAATCACGGATTTATGCGAAATCCCCGGTATTTTCGACCGCTACAAGATCAACAATGCCATGAGCTTGGGCTTCTGCTGCTGACATAAAAACATCTCTTTCCATGTCTTCGGATACAACCCATAAAGGATTGCCCGTTCTTTGTACATAAACCCTTGTGAGGATTTCGCGGAGTTTCAGTAGTTCTTCCGCTTCCAGGATAAATTCTCCTGTGGGTGCCTCATAAAAAGAACTAGCAGGTTGGTGGATCATAACCCTGATGATATAACATAATAAACGATTCCTCTATCTCGCATGATCGGGCGAAAGGAAGGGATAAAGAATAACAAACAAGAAGAAAAAGATAGAATTGAACAACCGTACAGGCATCTTTTGTGCATTGCATACGGCTCTGCAATGGAATTTCTTTTTCCCTTCCATCAAAGAAAGAGACAAATAGAATCCATCAGACCCAGATCGTTGAATGATCCATTTACCATCCTTCCTTTCGTAGGAGTCAAAAAATACTATGATGGTTCCGTTGCTTTATATATTTATCTCGTCTGAGATTCAGCAATCCCAAAGTTTCTTTTTGATCCGATCAAATAAGGAAAAAAGAATCTTTTTTTTTTTTTTTCATACTCTTTCATAACATAAATATCGGAAAGAGACTTCTGGTGTGGAAGCAAAAAGGTTTGTGACGCTGAAATGGAACCCCGATACATAAGATCAAATCGGAAATAACCTTTGTTTCATACTACTATCTCGATACATAATCTCATGTTATGAAAAAACGAGAATGGTTTGCTCATATCGAACTCGAAATGCCATGCTATTATTACTTATTATTTATATTCCATATGGCGAAGGCATAGTCTTCTTTTTCTCTCAAATAAAAAACTCATTGGCGCCAAGCGTGAGGGAATGCTAGACGTTTGGTAATTTCTCCTCCGACCAGGATGAAAGATCCCATTGAAGCGGCTAATCCCATGCATATTGTATGCACATCTGGTGGCACAAATTGCATAGTATCATAAATAGATATTCCTGGTATTACCCATCCGCCGGGAGAGTTTATAAACAAATAAAGATCCCTGGTATCATCCTCTATGCTGAGATATACCATGAGACCAACAAGTTGATTCGAGATCTCGCTATCAACCTCTTGGCCTAAAAAAAGTAATCTTTCTCGATAAAGTCGGTTGATTAGGACAAAATTGTATCCTTTAGGAACCGTACACGCACCTTTGGATGCATACGGTTCAAAAAATAAAAATTGCGAAACAAAAAAAGAATCAATGTGTCGATTCCAGCCCTTTTCTCTTTTCGTAGCAGGGTTTTTCCTAACGAAGGGGCTTTTTTTTTTCTTCCATTTTTCAAGAAACATGAGTTTTGACTTGACTTGCTTCCCTAGAATTCACTGAACTTATCGAACTAACCTCTCATTGATGTATTGTTTCATCGAGATCCAAATCACGATGTAATTTTCTTGTTCCTGAATGGGCCTCTTCAATTCTTTTAGGTTTATGCTCTACTCCGGGTAAAGATCTGCCCGAATTCTATTTGCACATATAGGACAAATAATCTCAGTACCACTTCTTTTTGCTACGACTTCTTTTTTTTTTTTTCAATTCGTTTCATGTCTTCCGCCCAATATATGATGTATTCATCATATTACTCCATTGATTGGCAGTATGAGATCACTCATATGGTATAAAGGAATCATTTATGATACGAGTGGTAATCATACATAGATTACCAATTTGGTATTTTCTGAACGGAGCCTGTATACTTCATTTTATTGGTCCAAGCCAACCATAAATTCTTCTAATTGATAATATGGATCCCCCAATAAATTGATCTAATTGCACTTCACGCTCCGAATTATTGATGGTTCAATCAATCTTTCTTGGGCGAAAGAGAGGATATCTCCATCGGGGGAGAGAACGGGGAAATCCCATATGACCCAATATGTCTGACAAGTCGCACTATACGTCAACCCAAACTGCATCTTCCTCTCCAGGACTCCGAAAAGGTACTTTTGGAACACCAATGGGCATTAAATTAAAGAAAAAGAGGTTAAGTACTATACTTCACTTTGATGTGGAAACGTAACAACGGGTTTATTGTCTTCATAATATTGCCGTTTATCGTATTTTATCAATAGATTCGAAGGTTCATGGAGGAAGACAGAATGAATAAAGAAAAATTCTTACGAATGGATCGTTTGAATGATGAACAAGTATCTATGCATTCGCTCACAAAAAATGGGACCAGCCCCCATTGCGTATTGGTACTTATTGGGTATAGAATAGATCTGCTTCTCTTTGTTCCTACGAACAGAATTGTTCAATTATTACCAACGGAACGGAATAAATATTAACCCTTGCTTCGGGATAATCCACTGAAAAGGTGAGGTCCATAGCATAGTCTTTTCCAATGCGATAAAGTTACATAGTGTCTATTTTTTCTTTGATAAAGGGGTATTTCCATGGGTTTACCTTGGTATCGTGTTCATACCGTCGTATTGAATGATCCCGGTCGGTTGCTTTCTGTCCATATAATGCATACAGCTCTAGTTTCTGGTTGGGCCGGTTCGATGGCTTTATACGAATTAGCAGTTTTTGATCCCTCTGACCCCGTTCTTGATCCAATGTGGAGACAAGGTATGTTCGTTATCCCTTTCATGACTCGTTTAGGAATAAACAATTCATGGGGTGGTTGGAGTATCACAGGAGGAACTATAACGAATCCGGGTATTTGGAGTTACGAAGGTGTGGCCGGGGCACATATTGTATTTTCTGGCTTGTGCTTCTTAGCAGCTATCTGGCATTGGGTGTATTGGGACCTAGAAATATTCTGTGATGAACGTACGGGAAAACCCTCTTTGGATTTGCCCAAGATCTTTGGAATTCATTTATTTCTCTCAGGGGTGGCTTGCTTTGGGTTTGGCGCATTTCATGTAACAGGCTTGTATGGTCCTGGAATATGGGTGTCCGATCCTTATGGCCTAACCGGAAAAGTACAATCTGTAAATCCAGCGTGGGGCGCGGAAGGTTTTGATCCTTTTGTTCCGGGAGGAATAGCCTCTCATCATATTGCAGCGGGGACATTGGGCATATTAGCGGGTCTATTCCATCTTAGTGTCCGCCCGCCCCAACGTCTATACAAAGGATTACGTATGGGCAATATTGAAACGGTCCTTTCCAGTAGTATCGCTGCTGTCTTTTTTGCAGCTTTCGTTGTTGCTGGAACTATGTGGTATGGTTCAGCAACTACCCCGATCGAATTATTTGGTCCCACTCGTTATCAGTGGGATCAGGGATACTTCCAGCAAGAAATATATCGAAGGGTTGGTGCCGGGCTAGCCGAAAATCTGAGTTTGTCGGAAGCTTGGTCTAAAATTCCCGAAAAATTAGCTTTTTATGATTACATCGGTAATAATCCGGCGAAAGGGGGATTATTCAGAGCAGGCTCAATGGATAACGGGGATGGAATAGCTGTTGGATGGTTAGGACACCCCATCTTTAGAGATAAAGAAGGGCATGAGCTTTTTGTACGTCGTATGCCTACTTTTTTTGAAACATTTCCAGTAGTTTTGGTAGACGGAGACGGAATTGTGAGAGCCGATGTTCCTTTTAGAAGGGCGGAATCAAAGTATAGTGTCGAACAGGTAGGTGTAACTGTTGAGTTCTATGGTGGCGAACTCAATGGAGTCAGTTATAGTGATCCCGCTACTGTGAAAAAATATGCTAGACGTGCCCAATTGGGTGAAATTTTTGAATTAGATCGTGCTACTTTGAAATCCGATGGTGTTTTTCGTAGCAGTCCAAGAGGTTGGTTCACTTTTGGACATGCTACGTTTGCTTTGCTCTTCTTTTTCGGACACATTTGGCATGGCGCTAGAACCTTGTTCAGAGATGTTTTTGCTGGTATTGACCCAGATTTGGATGCTCAAGTGGAATTTGGGGCATTCCAAAAACTTGGAGATCCAACTACAAAGAGACAAGTAGTCTGATACAACATTGCTCTGGTATCTTTCGCCTCTATTTGATTTTTTTTTGATTTGACATAAGGGATTGGAGAAATCTTGATTTTCATCATCGCCTTTTCTTTGACTCTTGCCCTTTCTTTATCTGGGAAATGATCCCAAATGAATAGGTGTGGAAGCTATAATTGTAAACCACGATCGAATCTATGGAAGCATTGGTTTATACATTCCTGTTAGTCTCGACTTTAGGGATCATTTTTTTCGCTATCTTTTTTCGAGAACCGCCTAAGGTTCCGACTAAAAAGATGAAATGATTTTTCATTATCTCAATTGAAGTAATGAGCCCCCCAATATGGGAGGTTCATTATTTCAACTAGTCCCCGTGTTCCTCGAATGGATCTCTTAGTTGTTGAGAGGGTTGCCCAAAAGCGGTATATAAGGCGTACCCAGTAAAGCTTACAAGTGAACCAGATATGGAGATGGCGACTAGGGTTGCTGTTTCCATTATTAGATAATTTCAAGACCACGATCGATCTACGCTACGATAAGATCGTTTATTTACAACGAAATAGTATACAAAGTCAACAGATCTCAACCAATGCAATAGGATTTATGGCTACACAAACCGTTGAGGGTAGTTCTAGATCTGGGCCAAGACGAACTATTACAGGGGATTTATTGAAACCATTGAATTCGGAATATGGTAAAGTGGCTCCTGGATGGGGAACTACCCCCTTCATGGGTGTCGCAATGGCTCTATTTGCGATATTCCTATCTATTATTTTGGAGATTTATAATTCTTCCGTTTTACTGGATGGAATTTCAATGAGTTAGGTCCCATAAGAACCATGAAGTCCTAGCTTTTCAATCCAAAATGAATCACTTAGGACTCGGATTTCTAGGCCATTCTGGTAGTTCGATCGTGGAATTCCGTTGTTTCGGTATTTCCGGAATATGAGTGTGTGACTTGTTATAATTGATCCTATTGATAGTACAGAGAATAGGTCTGTCATCTCGATAGAGATGGTTCTACCTCGTCGGATATTCATTCTAGTATCCGGAGCACGGAATATATGGAATAGATCAAGAAATATTTGAACTATGATTCATACCTACTATTCAGACCTCGCAACCGGACTCCAACAAATTTTCAAACAACGAGTCATAAATCGAACGATTTTTCTTCCTTCAGAATTATGCTTATTTTGACCGAAGGACCAATGTTTCTATGGATTTTTAGTGATTCCATCCATTCATTGAATAAGTGATGATCAAATGGTTCTTACTCAGAGAACCTTTGGGCTTAGCTTGGGCGCTTTATTGAATCATCGTGGTTCTAGTATGAATCTGAGGTTTCAATCGATTCATAGGGTCTCCACAAGAGAATTCCTATCAATAGTAAACAAAACATATAGTAAATCCGTATTACGCACAAACAAAAACAACAAATCCAAAATAAAATAAATAGGGGAAGAGAAGATTCAAGAGGCCTATAACGATCAACATAAAGACGAATGAGCCAACTTGATATTTTGGCATTATCATCACAAAGAAGAGATTCCGGATTTTGGTTCCTTCGCTTCGTATCTTCAGGGACGATTGAATCAAGTGGCTAAGAAGTTTCAAACTTTCTATTCCATATCCGTTGCAACCACTATTTGGGTGTTTTTGCTTGAGCCGTACGAGATGAAATTCTCATATACGGTTCTCAGAGGGGGAGTCTCTTTGGTTTACCTATCTCAATAAAGTATATGATTGGTTCGAGGAGCGTCTCGAGATTCAGGCGATTGCAGATGATATAACTAGTAAATATGTTCCTCCTCATGTCAACATATTTTATTGTCTAGGAGGGATCACACTTACTTGTTTTTTAGTACAAGTAGCTACCGGTTTTGCTATGACTTTTTACTATCGTCCGACCGTTACAGAGGCTTTTGCCTCTGTTCAATACATAATGACTGAAGCCAACTTTGGTTGGTTAATCCGATCAGTTCATCGATGGTCAGCAAGTATGATGGTGCTAATGATGATCCTACACGTATTTCGTGTGTATCTCACAGGTGGATTTAA